GTGAGAAATTCGATGTTTTTTCTTGTAGTGAATTGCCTATTTGGAAGTAGCTTATTTATTCTAACCATTCAATCTTTAGGAAGAATACCCTTACCTATTCCGACGCAGAAATTAAGTGAAATTTCGCGTATTGAGAAACGGGAAGAAGAAAGGTTAAAAAAATCGGGCGTAGCAAAAGAAGAGAAATCAACTGAAGATGAAGAGGATTTGTCACACGAAAAGGATAGTTTGAAAAAAGAGCCGTACTCTAAATTGGAAGATGAAGAGATCGAGAAAGATATTGAACAAGCTATTGGGACTTTGCTTTTTGACTATCAAATTTTCGTCCTAAAGTGCTGTCAATTGGTATTAGGATGGGGACAGAACAAAAATTCAGAAACGCTGGACTCGACCATTTCGCTATATAAAAATAATCAATTTGAACAAACTGTCAGAACCGAAATGTCACAATATTTTTTTGCTACACAACAAAGTGATGGAAAACTAAGAATCTGTTTTACCCATCCGGTCAATTTACCAATGCTTTGGAAAGAAATCGTCTTTTTGTTACTAAAGAAAAATTATTCAAATAAATTGAACAGGCGCTGGGTTGAGCGAAACAAACAAAAATTAAAGTTGGTTAAAATTGATTTGTCCAATCGACTCAAGAATATTGACAAAACTCTAAGAATTGAATTTGGAATAACAAGAACCCGACTATGTATATATAATGATGAGACTAAACAAGAATACTTACTAGAAGAATATGATCCTTTATTAACTGGGGCTTATCGGGGAAGGATTAAAAACAAACAAGATATTTTGCTAAAACAGGAAAACGAAACTTCAACTGATTCTATGGATACTTCGATCGAAGGTTTCGAAAATAATACTAATGATCAACACGTTAAAGGAAACCCGATTGCCACCGATAAAATAAGTTTTGGAGAAGAATTAAGAAAAAAAGTTCCCCGATGGGCATACAAATTAATAACGGAATTAGAACAAATATCCTATTATAGAAATCCACCAGATGATCATGATATTCGGACTCGAAAGGCAAAAAGTCTAGTTGTTTTTGATCCGTCCAAACATCCGAATATGCAAACGATGGAAAATAATATTAATATACAAAATAACTCGAATAATAAAACTATAAATCCCAAAAATAATTTGAACAATACAAAAACTCCAACGAGTCAAAATGATCCTGATACTAATACAACTCAAAAAGAACCTAAGGATGATAAGAGTTATTCCATACGATATTCGCACCAATCTGATTTTCGTCACGGCTTAATAAAAGACTCTATGCGATCTTTAAGACGTAAAATAGTAATTGCAAATCTTTTTAAAGGAAATGTGCACTCTCCGCTTTTTTCTGAAAGGCGTACAAAGAAAAACTTTTTTTCTTTATCAGGCTTGGTTAAACTTAAACGACTTTTTATAACTTGGTCGGCAAGAAAAGAATTTGAGTATTTAGAGGATCCAAATAAAAAAATAACAACTAAGGACAAAAAACGACAAGAGACAAAAGAACGAATTGAGATAGCAGAAGCCTGGGATAGTTTTGAGCTTACTCAAGTACTACGGGGTTTTTTATTAATAACCCAATCAGGTTTACGAAAAAATATTTTCTTACCTTCATTAATAATTATAAAAAATATTGCACGCATCTTATTATTTCAAATTTCTGAATGGTCTGAAGATTTTGAAGAATTAGAGAATGAAACTCATGTTCCATGTACATATAATGGTATTCCGTTAGGAGAAAACGAATTTCCGAGAAATTGGTTAACCGAAGGTATTCAGATAAAAATTCTATCTCCTTTCTGTCTCAAACCTTGGAACGAAAATAAAAACCCATTACCCGCGAGTGAGAACTTTTGTTTTTTAACAATTTGGGGACAAGAAACAGACCATATTTTTGGTAGGCCACGAAAAAAACCTTCTTTTTTTAAGCCCATTTTAACAGAACTTGCCATACGTTTTAGAAAAATGAACGATCTTCGATTTTCAAAAGAAAAAAAAGCCCTAGACCCCCGTATAATTGAAGAACAAAAAGTGGATCATTTAAGTGATAATATACTGAATGAACCTTTGAATCAATTTCAATTTAGTCAACGTGACAAACTCCAAGCCATCACGAATAGAACAAATGTAATAAAAACAAAACTAGAAAGAATTACTGAAGAGAAAAAAACGGTAACGCGAGACCTAGATATGAGCTTTTCAAAAAAAAAAATTAAATTAATAAATAACTTACCTATTTTTCAATATTTCCTAAAATTTTTTAGTCAAAAAATCTATAATTTTTCCCTTTTTAATACCGTATCAATTTGCCGACTGATTAACCAAATATTTAACCAAGCAAGAAAAAACTTGATTGATGACTATTACTCGAAAAATAAAAAAGTACGAAAGAGATTCAACTTTAAATTATTTATCTTAAATAAAAAAAAGCAGCAAAAGGCAAAAACTTGTAATAATTTCTCTGACTTATCACAAGCATATGTATTTTACAAAATCTCACAACAAACGGGGAGTTTTAATATATGTAAATTAAGATCTATTCTGAACCAGCAGGGAACATCTGTGTTCATTAAAAAAGAAATCAAAGAATATTTTGCTAGACAAGGATTAATTCAAACTGAAGGAGTAAATACAAAAAGTCGGCAGCTTAGACCGTGTCAATGGAAAAATTGGTTAAGAGTAAATTATCAATATGATCTATCTCAGATTCTCTGGTCTAGTTTCAGCACAAAAAAACAAAAATGGCGAAAGAAAATTAATCAATGCTGTAAATTTACCAAAAAATCTTTTGATAAAGGGAAGTCTAGTAGAAATTCAAAAAAAGGAAATGGTAATAACTCACTATTTAATAAAAACCAAAAAGATAATTTTGAAAAATGCTATAGATATGATGTTTTAGCATCAAAATTCATTAATTTTGAAAAAAAAAAAGCCTGTTTTATTGATAGACCAACCATTTCATTAACAAAACGACAACATATTTCTTATCATAAAACCATGTCACAAAACTTCTTATTTGCGCTAACGAAAAATATGTTGATTACAAATTTAATCGGAAAGATCGAAAAGATTGATATTCCTTATAGAGAAAAAGATCTCGATCGAAAATATTTAAATTTTGAAAATATCCATTTTTCTATTAAAAAAAAACTCAATATTGAATCCTGGATCCCACTTACTTCCCGTGGTAATCCAATTAAAATTTACAATTATGAATTACTTGATGCGGTGGAATTAATAGAATTTATTGATCAAAGTTTTCAAAAAGAGAAGGAACTTCTCTTTCCTTGTATTGAACAAACTAACAAAATAAGTAGTTCCAAATTTAAATATTCTTTAATTGATTGGATGGGACTTAATCAAGAACTATTAAAACATCCTGTGACAAATATAGAATTATGGTTTTTTCCGGAATTTGTGTCACTTCTTAATATATATAAACTTAAACCATGGATGTTACAAAGTCAATTACTCCTTTCAAAAGTTATTTTTAATAAACAAAAAAATCAAATCAAGCCAAAAACAAATGATGCGACTAAAAATAAACCAAAAAGTAAAGCTGAAAATGAGGAGAAGAAGGAAATTGAGAACCAACAGAATGATGAGACTAAAAATAAACGAAAAAGTAAAACTCAAAATGAAGAAAAGAAGGAAATTCAGAATCAACAGAACGATGAAACTGAGCAAGACCCCCAATTAGCATATATAAGATCTTTTCTTAAAAAGCATTTACTTTTTCAATTAAGAGGAGATTATATTTTTAAAAAAAATGGTTTCAAAAATATACAAATCTTATGTCTTCTGCTTAGACTAATGAATCAAAGCGAAATGCTATTATCTTCCATTCAACGGCAAAAGCTAAATTTATATATAATGCCAGAGATTGGAATAAAAGACCTTACTCTGGAGGTCCTTGAGGATATAGGTGTTCCAAACTTTTTAAAAGAAAAAAGAGTGAATTTTGAGCCATTTCCTTTATCTATTAATAAGAATGGAAAGTTTCTTATGTATCAACTCCTAAATATTTCGTTGGTTCATAAGATCAAATACCCAACTAATAAGGAATCTCTAAACCAACAAATAATAACCACTCAAAATAATAATAATGTGGCCTCTCTTATTCCAGAAAATCTTTTGTCGTCTAGACGGCGGAGAGAATTACGAATTTTAATTTGTTTAAATTTAAATAAAAATAAGTGCCAAGGTACCGAAGCTACCAACCCCTTCGTTTCTAACAAAAAATGCAAGAAAGTTTGGGAAGAGCAAAAAAACACTATTGAATTTTTGATCTGGCCCAATTCGCGATTCGAAGATTTAGCTTGTATGAATCGATATTGGTTTTATACTAATAATGGAAGTCGTTTTAGTATGTTAAGAATCTTTATGTATTTACCCTTGAAAAATTATTAATAGTATTCCTATCTACCTTGTCTATCTTGTAGCAGGGTAGATGGTATTGAGGTATCTTACTTAATAGAAAAGCAACTATATTATATCAAATCTTAGCTTATTTAAGAAGAGGGTTTTCATTAGATTTCACATATTAAGTCTATAATTAAGTGAAGAGGAATCTTTTTTTATGATAAAAAAAATATTTATTTCTACAAAAGAAGACAGAGGGTCCATTGAATTTCAAATAGTACATTTTACCAAAAAAATAGGCAAACTTACTGACCATTTAAAATTTCACAAAAAAGATTATTTATCACAAAGAGGTTTGCATAAAATGTTGGGAAAACGTCAACGTCTATTGGCTTATTTGTCAAAAAGAAATCAAACGGCTTATAATGATTTAATTTTGAAATTAAAAATTAGAGAGAAAAAAAAGATTTTTTTTAACTTTCAGTACTTTTTAAACCATCTGTTTCGATCAATTTATAATTTATGAGTAATTCGTTTTCTTGTCACATTATAATAACATCTAGAAAATTAAATTAAGATTGAACAACAACTCAAAGAAAAATCCTATATAAAATATTAACAAATTTGGTTTTCTAATCTTAATTTGAGTATTACCAGATTAAAAAAATGACTTTTTGAATACAAAATATTTATACCAAAAATTTTAATGTTCACTGGGGAGAAATTGATGAACAATTTCCAAAAACATCAGAAATTAAAAACTTTTCTTGAAATCCGGTTTTGTAACGGATATTCCAACATCTCTGATATCTTCTTCTTCTTCATTTCTAGAAAGGCTAATTAATTCATTGAATCATCTAGTTATCAAGTAAAAAATTTTTTAGTTTTATAATATTGAAATAGATAATATAGATTGAAAAATTACTCTTTTAATAAATTATTAGATCCAATGTCACATTCTGTAAAGATTTATGATACATGTATAGGATGTACTCAATGTGTTCGAGCCTGCCCTACCGATGTTTTAGAAATGATACCGTGGGATGGATGTAAGGCTAGACAAATTGCTTCAGCGCCAAGAACAGAAGACTGCGTCGGTTGTAAAAGATGTGAATCTGCTTGTCCAACCGATTTCTTGAGTGTACGAGTTTATTTAGGGCCTGAAACAACTCGTAGTATGGGGTTAGCTTATTAAGGTTAAAAAAAAAAAGATCGGTGAATTATAGGCCCCGAAAACCCGTGCTCTTACATTTTAAGTTTTTGATTCCGGGCCACGAGTTTTATAGTCCGAAGTTTCATTAAAAATTTTTCGATGCTTCCAATTAATAAATTCTTAATAGATCTTTGTAATTTTTTATTTTATTTTTTATTATAATTATAAATATAAAGCTTAAAATAAAAATGAAATCAACAGTTGACATTTTTCATTAGATTTGTCGAACTTTTTCTCATCATATTAATGGCAAAAAACCATAACTATGAAGACCTAGTCCTATTAAATTTACTCCAAAATAACATATCCAAATTATAAAAAAACCTATGGATGCTACAATTGCGGACTTAGTACTGTCAAATTTTGTATCTCGTCGAATATGTAAATAAATTGTAAATACTAGCCAAGTAATAAATGACCAAGTTTCTTTCGGATCCCAACTCCAATAGGATCCCCACGTTTCGTTAGCCCACACGGCTCCCGAAACTAGTCCAATGGTTAAAAAACTAAATCCTAAACTAATAATCCGATAACTCCAAAAATCCAATTCTTGACTAAATTGGATTTTATAATAATTGTTCATGTAAAAAGACGAATTTATTTTAAAAAAAAAATTTGGCTTTTTTCGAAATGTAATAATCATAAATGCCACTGATAATAAAGAGCCACATAAAAGGGCTGCGTAGCTCATTACCATCATACCTACATGCATTATTAACCATTCAGATTGCAAAACGGGTACTAATAGTGAATCTTTTTGGATTTCTTTTAAAAAATACGAAGTAGCAAAAACCTGGATAAAATTAACACTAGAATTTGTTATTTTGGATAAAAATTTTGTATTATGTTTTAAATATGGAATCTTCTGAATGAAAAATAAACTCCAAGAAATAAAAATAAATGATTCAGATAAATTACTTAGGGGAAAATGCCCCGAAGAAATGGAATGAGTAAACAAAAAAGCAGTTAGACAGAAAAAAGTGACAAACATACCCCTATCTGATAAATCAGAAAGTTTTCCAATTTCGTCAACTAAAAATATTTGAAAATATATTGAAATTAAAATTGAAATGAAAACGATTGCCAAAGCAATTTGAATGAGTATATGTTCAACAATTGAAATTATCATAAATAATTAAAAAAAAAAAAAAANTAAATCAATTTTCTTTCTCTATATATATATATAAGAAAAACTCAAATAAAAAATTTTGATCCATTCATTCTTATTAATTCTTTATATTTTTGATAATATGATATGCCGCTACTCGGACTCGAACCGAGATGCGCTAGCACTGCTTCCTAAGAGCAGCGTGTCTACCAATTTCACCATAGCGGCGGATCTGTGAATATAAATTAAATCTGTAAGTGAATCTGACCTTAATAATATACGATTTGAAGAACTACAGTAAAAAACTTCAATAGAGTCTTAATTGAAATAAAAATTAAACTTCAGCTATAATTAAGATCAGTGGCTTTTTAAATTTTCTACTAGGACCTCTTCAAAAATAAAAAATAAAAGGGCTGAACAACTTAAGATACAAAAAATCTAGTAAAGTGAACGTCAATTAAGGATCCTTTGGTATAAATCTAGAATAGAGAACTTAGTTCCAAATTCTAGATTTATACAAAACGAGAAAAAAAATCACAGAATTTACCTAATCTGGTCCCAAAGACCAGCCAATATAAAAAGAAATAATCATAATTAATATATTTCGTAGTATAGTCCATTTTTGATGAAGCGAACGTTTTTGACTATTTTCTTTTATTTGAGTAGTTTTTATGATAGTTTTTTTCTCAATTTCGTCTTCTTGACGAATTTCATTTTGTAGTTTGTTCATTTTTTGAATAAGATTCTTAATAGTTCCTTTTAGTTTACTATTTTTCCGGATAACCTTACCAAGAACAACTATATC